AACATTTTGAGAAAAGGAGAGATTATCAATCATGGAAAAATCGATAGAAAAAAAAAAGCCAGCTATCGGAATCGAACCGATGACCATCGCATTACAAATGCGATGCTCTAACCTCTGAGCTAAGCGGGCTCACATAACAGAAATAGAAATAGTATAACAAATAGAAATAGTGTATAGGAATTCAGGAAACTGCTGGATCTTAGCTTAGGGCTATTAGCTATTAATTTAATATGAACTATATAGTTCATAGTTCTATTGTTATATCTATATCATTATATATATATATCATTAGATATATTAGTTATATCTAATATTATTATTATAATATTATTAGTTATAACTAATATAATATAACTAATAATATAGAACTAGATATGACTAAATAGAATTAATAGAATTCTATTTTTCTAATAGATATTTTTCTAATAGAAATATATGACTAATTAGTATATGACTAATTAGTAGAATTTTCATTATATCATATTAATTACATTAATTATTATTTATACATTCTATTCTTTTTTTATGCATTTTATACATTTTATTTATATATTTATACATTATATTTATATTTTTTAATATGTATATATATGTTAATGAATATGTATATATATATATATTAATGATATATTAATGAGAATTTCAAATTATAAATTATGATTATAAAAAATCTAATTATTTCTTAATATAAAATTTATTTATTTCTAAAGCAGTTATAGCAATAATTATAGCGTATAGCGAGCGGATCGGTCCTAAGAAAAGATAAGATAAGATAAAGATACAATCCAAATTAGAATGAGACATTCTTCTGGTTTCATTCGGAAAAGGAAGAGATAGGACGAAAAAAAAAGAAGAATGAATATCGACCGTTCCAGTATTCCAAATCGCACTGTAAAAAAGAAAGGGAGGGAGAAACATATATATATATGGGATATATCTATCCATATTGAATTGCAGATACATCAATGATAGAATCATTTCTGATTGAAACAAGGTTTATCCAATAGAAATAAACTGATAGAGGATCGCCAAAAAAATCAAATAGCAGCATACACTTTTTCGATATGGGAATCATTATCTAATGAATTCAACGGTTCCAAAATAAATGAAAGAGATGGGTGGAATTCCAACTGGATCTTGGTCTCAAATCAAAAGGGGATATGGCGAAATTGGTAGACGCTACGGACTTGATTGGATTGAGCCTTGGTATGGAAACCTACTAAGTGGTAACTTCCAAATTCAGAGAAACCCTGGAATTAAAAATGGGCAATCCTGAGCCAAATCTTTATTTTGAGAAAACAAGGGTTTATAAAACTAGAATAAAAAAAGGATAGGTGCAGAGACTCAATGGAAGCTGTTCTAACGAATGGAGTTGACTACGTTGTGTTGGTAGCTGGAATTCCTCTATCGAAATTACAGAAAGGACGGCCTTATATAATATATCTAATACGTACGTATACATACTAACATATCAAACGATTAATCACGACCCGAATCTATCGAATATATATATATATGAAAGAAAAAATTCAGAGTTATTGTGAATCCATTCCAATCGAAGTTGAAGGAAGAATCGAATATTCAATGATCAAATCATTCATTCCAGAGTTTGATAGATCTTTTGAAAAACTGATTAATCGGACGAGAATAAAGAGAGAGTCCCGTTCTACATGTCAATACCGACAACAATGAAATTTATAGTAAGAGGAAAATCCGTCGACTTTAGAAATCGTGAGGGTTCAAGTCCCTCTATCCCCAACAAAAAGTCCATTTTACTTCCTAACTATTTATCCTCTTTTTTTTTTTTTCATCAGTGGTTCAAACAAAATTCACTATCTTTCTTTCTCATTCACTCTACTCTTTCACAAACGGATCCGAAGAGAAATCTTTGGATCTTATCCCAATTTGGATAGATACGATACCTGTACAAATGAACATATATGGGCAAGGAATCTCTATTATTGAATCATTCACATTCCATATCATTATCCTTACATTTATTAGATAAAATTTTTTAATACTTTACTTTATTTAATACTTTACTTTATTTAGATTTAGTCCCTTTAATTGACATAGATACAAGTACTCTACTAGGATAATGCACGGGAAATGGTCGGGATAGCTCAGTTGGTAGAGCAGAGGACTGAAAATCCTCGTGTCACCAGTTCAAATCTGGTTCCTGACACATGAATAATATATCGGATAGATATTCATACAAATTAATCGAGACAGATCAGGATATATATTCGTTAATAGTCAAGAGCATGATACATACTTATTCATCTAGCGTATAGATATATACCTCCATTTTTAGAGATGGGTAAAAAATATATGTATGGTTATGGTAAAGAACTAAAGTGGGATTATGTTCCCTTTTTTTTGTTTCTTTTTTCTTTCTTGTTTGTTCATATTGTGCTTTCTCTCACTCAAAAAGAGTGCTAAGTCTTCATATATATATATATATCAAAAAAAAAATAAAAAAGTTTTAAAAAAACTTAAA